GATTACTCGTTAATGGTTGATCAAATTTCACGGATTCACCCTCTGAAATAAGAAGTTCTGGTCCTGGGGGGATAATATCAACCATTTGACGTCCATCCGGGTCTGTTATGATTATTTCATATCCCCCCTTCTTTTCTTTTCGTATGATTTTGCTTACTATACCCGCTGCTGTAGCATTATAAACTGTATTGTTACTCTTGCTCCCGTCAGGATAAATCTGACCCCTTCCCCTGTTCCCGCCTACGTATATAGGATATTTTAAGAAGTGAACATCTTTCTTAGTAGCGGGGTCAGGGGAAAGAATAGGAAAGGAAATTTCACTATATTTCTGACCGGGGACAGGGCCTATTACAAGAATATTTTTTTTATTAGGGCGATAGCTCTGAAAAGACAAATTTCCTATCTTTTCCTTCATCTCGGGAGAAATACGATCGGGGGGAGCTAATTCAAAACCTTCCGGTAAAATAAGAACAGCCCCTACATTCAAACCCCCCTTTTTACCATTAGCAAGAACTTGTTTCAGTTGCATATCATAAGGAATTCGAACAACCGCTTCAAATACAGTATCAGGAAGTACCGCTTGCGGTACCTCAATATCCACGGGCTTGTTAGCTAAATGACAATTGGCACATACAATACGCCCCGTCGCTTCTCGTGGATTTTCATAACCCTGCTGTGCAAAAATGGGATATGCATTTGAAATGGCCGTCTGAGTTATGATATATATCATGAGCGATACGGAAATAGATCGAGTAATCTGTTCCTTTATCCAAGAAAAAGTATTTATAGTTTCCATGGTTCAATTGTTGATACCAAAATTTCTACAATAGGTGGGGTAAGTAGCTAGTATAGTTCCCTATCCACGATTCTGTTAGTTACTGAAATAATAAAAATTTACTGGTTACTGGACTAATATAGGATGAATCCTGAAGATGGGTAAAAATAGAAAGCATAAATTTTCAACGCTTTGTTTATGTACAACTACAAAGTTGCAAACCTTCGAATTGGATTAGATTAATATGAGTGGATCTGTTATCAGTCATTCATTGAATGATAAATAACTACAAGGAATGATAAATAATTACAAGTGACGGAGATACGCGATTTAAATAACGGAAAATCCAATATTTAAAAACTGTATCAAGAATGACTGGACAAATTGAAACAAGACCCGATATGATTTGATCATTCTGAACAAATCCAAAATCTTTGTAGACAGAGCCAATCAGTAATTCCCAACCGTGGGGTGAATGGAATCCGGTACAAAAATCGGTTAATAAAAGAATACAAAAAGCTTTGACTGTGTCGCTTAGGTTATATAGGAATTCCTGGGCCCAAGAGTTAAGAATACCAAGTTCTTCATTACCCAAAATATAATAACCACTGAGAATAACAAAACAGATTATATTTATTGAGAAGTGAAAAATCGTATGGATACGATCTTCGTTGTGTATCTTGATTAATTGGATCGTTTCTTTTTGTATTCCTAGAGTAAGCTTGTGTAGACGTGTCTCCGAGTATTCTTCGATCATTTCGTCCAAGACGAGGAGTTCCTCTAATTCTATGAATTTTTCTAGAATACCCCTTTCTTGAATATCATTCAAAAAAATTTCGGATTGCCCGGCATTCCACCAATTAGTAACCCAAGATTCCAGACTTTTTTTAAATGAGAGAGAAAGCCACCAAGGAAAAAATACTATAGATACAAGAGGAGTGGATGCTTTCTTTTTTGCCATTTTTTAATCTGTGAATTGTTAATCAACCCACCTCATTCGTCGACTCTATGTGATCGAATCCTTCTTTCACGCATGAGTTCTATACAAGGTATGGAACCTATCAATCTATTTTTTTTTTGTGATTTTTTGATTAGTCTTTCAATCTCGAAAGACTAGAGAAATCGACTACAAATCAATCCATTTCGAATGAAGAAATACTAAAAAAATAAAGTTTACCGATATCTCAATTGGACAAATTCGAAACAACTCTCTCCTTTCAATGAATGACTGAAAGAAACGCTTTAAGTAATGAATATTAATCCAATTTTGAGACGAAAGAATCCACAATATCCAATATTTCAAAAAAAAAAAATTCACTGATTGCCCACAGACAGGAATAGTAGAATAATTGAGGGAAAGATATTGCAATACTCAAAGTAGCAAAACAAGCCAGAAATTGGCTAATTATCATTATTAAGAAATCTAATTGTTATTTTTCTGTTGGTTATTAAGGAACACAAAAGAAAGGAGAAAATAAAACGTCGAGTGACAAAAATAAAGAATTTCGTTTTGTAGTTGTTCCGCCCGCTTTCGCTCGAATGACCCTTCTGATGAAACTTCACTTAGTTTATGTTATAGAAAAAAAAGGGATTCTTTCATTTTTCCCTCAAAGCACCCATTTACCATTTTGTTTCAAATCAATTGGTACACGCAAGAAATAGGACAATTCAGCAGCTTTTTCTACAATTTCTCGTGTAGTCAAATTCTCATCAGTACGAGTTAAGGGAATGTTCCCCTGGCCCCGGATGTCCATATAAAGGACACGACGGGTATAAATACCCTCTTTAACTTCTATTCTAATGGACTGAATATCTTTTATAAGGAATCGTAGGAATATGCGACGATTTTTTCCAGGAAATCCCCACCGAAAAATGCACACTATGCCTTCCTTTCTATCGAATCGATCATAACCGCTGCCTACATTCCAGAAAATTGTGCACCACAAATAGGAACTAATAAAGAGACCCGCGATTCCGTAGAAAGACATCACGATACCTTGTGGAAAAAAAATGATTTGCTCAGACGGAAAAAAAGATATCAAATTTCTACCAAGATAACTGGAAGTTCCAACCAATAAGAATCCTAATGAACCTAAAAAAAGGATAAAGGCCCAGCAGAAATTACTTAATTTTCGAGACTCCGTTATAAGTTCTATCCGTATATGTTCTGATCGCCAATCCATACTGGATCCGATTTTATTTTATTAGAATTGAGGGAAACCCTCCAATTTATTTGACTTTATCTTTTTTGTTTTGTTTCCGAAGTAACTCTCATCAACTAGCACTAGTTTGATGTGAACCTTTAGGAGTAATTCATCAAATTACTTAGATCTAATCTAAACTAAAATAATAACATACCCTTCATATGATCCCACTATACATATAGATCCGAGGACTTTTTATTTCAGCCATCTAGCGATCCTGGTCGATTTGAAAACGGCTAGAATTTATTTACCCATATATTATTATGTTTCTACAGGTATAAGAGTCCTTTACCTTATGTCTTTATGTTCGGCAGAAATCACATGTTATCTCATATTTCGCTAAATAGATATCTCTATTAGTTATGATGCAAGTCTAAGTTTTAGAAAAAAAAAAATAGAGAGAGGGGGTCCATCAGGTCTAAACAATCTTGTTTTCTTGAACATGAAGATATAAAGAAGCCATTGCAATTGCCGGAAATACTATGCCTACTAAAGGCACAAAAAAAGCGGGAAGGTTCATAGAATGGGTACCTCGATTTATTGTTCGTACCTGTTATTATTATTTATAAAAAAAGATATGTTATAATAATTATAATTAAGAATTTTCATTATTATTTAACTATAACTATTAATTCATAATTCAATACTTAGTATAGATATAAGTATCTATATATCTATATCCTCACTTAGATATAGATATATAGATACTTAGATCACCAAACAAAATTCCTATTTCCTTTAATTCCGAATAAACTAACTACTCCTTTGCTACAAATAAAAATAATTGAACTTAGCACTCTATTTGGTTTTTTTTTAATTTTTAGTCAAAGGAAAGAAACCGTGGAGCTTAAATAACTCAGTCAGAACACTTTTTAAAAGATTACGTGGTACGATTAGGTCGAATGCTCCCTTATCAAATAAATTTTCAGTCTCTTGCAAACCTTCGGGTACTGTTATTTTCAACAGTTCTTCAATTACTCTTTTACCCGCAAATGCAATGTAAGCATTGGGTTCGGCAATAATGATATCACCCAACATACCAAAACTGGCCGTCACCCCACCAGTAGTAGGAGATGCAAGGATTGATACATAAAACAACTTTTTATTTGATTGATAATCATATAAAGCAGACGAGATTTTAGCCATTTGCATCAAGCTCACACTTCCTTCTTGCATACGCGCCCCCCCCGAAGCACACACTATAATAAGAGGTAGAAATTGATTGGTAGCGTATTCAATCAAACGGGTGATTTTTTCCCCGACTACGGATCCCATACTGCCTCCTATAAACTCAAAATCCATAACCCCAACTGCTACGGGAATGCCATTTAGTTCGCCTATGCCTGTTTGAACAGCCTCGGGTAATCCCGTCTTTGTTTGATAAGAATCAAGACGATCTTTATAAGGTTCGTCCTCTTCCTCAAATTCATCTTCATTTGATTCATCTTCATTTGATTCATCTGAATCAAGACGATCTTTTTCGTCCTCTTCATCAAATGAAGATGAATCAAAACCAAAAGGATCCTTATCAAAATCAAAAGGATCTTTATAAGGTTCGTCCTCTTCATCAAATGAAGATGAATCAAAAGGATTTTTTTCGTCCTCTTCCTCAAATTCATCTTCATTTGATGAAGATGAATCAAGACGATCTTTTTCGTCCTCTTCATCAAATAAAGATGAATCCCACTCAATGGGATCTAGAGAGACCATGTCTTCGTCCATAGGATTCCAAGTATCCGGATCGATCAAAAGATCTATTCTATCTGAACTATTCATTTTCAAATGCCACTCACAGTGTTCACAAATATTCATTTTTTCTTTCAAAAATCTCTTATAATTTAATCCATAACAATTGTCGCATAGAACCCACAAATGACTATATTTGCTATATATGTCAGTTTCATCACTATCATTAGAACTATCTTCATCTTGCCCATCGATATCATTAGAACTTTCTTTTAGAGTTAAATCACTATCTTGCTCATCGCTATCATTAGAACTTTCTTCTAGAATTAAATCAC